ATAATTGTCAGCAAAGTTGTTTCTTTAATTTGTTTTTTATTTCATTTCCATTTTGAATAAAAATTCACGAGTATTATAGATTTTTTTATTGGATCTTCTTTTGTTGTTCAAATCCAAAGAATTCTCCCTTTTTATACATAGGTTGTCGATTTGGCATTAGATAAAAAGGGCAAGACACCCATTTCTCTGGTAAATGGTTTCAAATCATTTTCTCGATATGAGTGTTCTATATCGTATGAATTACCAACTCTTTTTTTGAAACCATTTCTTTCGGTATTAACTTAATGGCAGAAAGAGTACCATGCGGTGCCTGGACTTCAAACAGTTTAGCTTTAACCATGTTAAAAGTTGCGCATTATTGGTTGATAGAGAATCAAGTTGATTTACCAATGAGTCACGAAATGCTATAGTTCTTACATATGATTTCTTAATTTATTCAGAAGTAATTCGTTGGGATCATGCAATTAGTTTCCTATTTAGAAAAAAAAGAAAATAAAGTGCAGTTGGCCGGGCCCAACCTATTCTTGAAATACACAACTCGCACACACTCCCTTTCCAAAAAAAATCAATACACCAAGCACTACACTTAGATTTATTGGATTTGTTGCTAAAATATCGGTATTAAACCCGAAACTCCCCGCAGATGGCCAATAGCCCAAGGAAACGAAAAAATTGGTTACATTTTTCATATGCGCTCCTCTTTCTTATAGATAAGACTAACAAAGAACTGAGTTCTTTTTTTTATCACCGCGCCCGGCCCCACCCTTTTTTGATTTTCTTTTCTTTTTGAAATTTCCTAAAATTAAGAGGATACTTATTAGATTAGGCCCTGGATCTTACGTCAATTGCGAAATATCTCCTTTTTTGTTAAAAGACCCCCTAAAGTAACTCCCATTGTACTAAACTAATAAATGCGGGAAGGAAGAATGCGGGCGGATCTGCTAATTCCTCATCCTCAAATCAGTCCTTCCCGGGGTATTGTTTTAACAACAAATAATTAATTGTAGGGGTAAGGTGTTGATATAATTCGAAAAAGCAAAAGGCAAGTCCGAGTTAATAAAATACGAAAAAATACGTTACGTACTTTATTCAATTCACAATTCACATTTCTAGGATTAAATTAAACAAAAGGATTCGCAAATAATAGTGCTAATGCCACGACCAGCCCGTAAATTGTTAAAGCTTCCATAAAAGCTAGACTAAGCAACAAAGTACCTCGTATTTTCCCCTCCGCCTCTGGTTGTCTCGCAATACCTTCTACAGCCTGGCCTGCAGCAGTACCTTGACCAACTCCAGGTCCAATAGAAGCAAGCCCTACGGCCAATCCAGCAGCAATAACAGAAGCGGCAGAAATCAGTGGATTCATAGTAAGTTCCTCCTACAAAAAAAGAAATGGTTAATGATACAATCAACCAATGATTTATTACTTATTTTTTTCTCACTAAAATCCATTGGGTCGAGCTAACTAAAACCCCCGAATTGAAATGATAATATTTAGTACCAGAACTACTCCGATATCTCGTTTTTATTTTAGTTTCTACCTACCCATGATGGCATTTTTTAAAATCCATATTTAAATAGTTCTAGTTATTTATTGCATTTCTTTGTTTCGAACCACTCTTTATATTCAATTCTTCATTCTTTCCTCTTCCATATCCAAGAGTTCATCTGTTTTTTATTCAACTCACAATCACAAATAAAACAGATGGATTCCAATAGGAATCCATCTAAACGCAATGAGCTGGAAATACTAGATATACTTATTTATAGTTTTATACTGAGTACTGGAAAAATAATTATAAATATTATATAATAATATATATATAATAGGGGTAGATAATATATAGGGATAACTCCTACCTTTACCTTATATTATTAGTGAATATCTATCTAATATAACATATACATTTGTTTATTCTATAGCGTAAACAAAACATCCGTATTGAATATTGAATTGAATCAGATTCTGCATCTTTCGAAACGTACAAGGGGACTAGGTTTACACTGGACTTATAGACATTATATATATCTATTTTAACCCCCTTAATTCATCTTTTTTTTTACAATTCCAAAATATAGTCTACTTTCTTCCTACGATGCTAAGTCGTATATACATATGTTTTGTATCGATTATGTATTCTCCCCACTCCCCGCGGAGTGATTTTTTTGAACCATACATGAATTAGAATTAGGATAGGATAAGCTTAAAAAAAAAGATTATTTCGAAATCTAATCAATGATGACCCTCCATGGATTCGCCTATATAAGCCGCAGCCAAAGTTGCAAAAATAAGAGCTTGAATACCGCTTGTAAATAATCCAAGAAACATAACGGGTATAGGAACTACTGAGGGTACTAAAGAAACAAGAACAACAACTACTAATTCATCAGCCAATATATTCCCGAAAAGTCGAAAACTAAGAGATAGGGGTTTTGTGAAATCTTCTAGGATGTTAATTGGTAAAAGTATTGGGGTTGGTTGAATATATTTCCCAAAATAACCCAATCCCTTTTTGGTAAGACCCGCATAAAAATATGCCGCGGACGTAAGTAAAGCTAAAGCAACAGTAGTATTTATATCATTCGTGGGAGCAGCTAACTCCCCGTGAGGTAACTGTATCATTTTCCAGGGTAAAAGAGCGCCTGACCAGTTAGAAACAAAAATAAAAAGGAACATAGTTCCAATAAAGGGAACCCAAGGACCATATTCTTCTCCAATCTGAGTTTTGCTCAAGTCTCGAATAAATTCAAGGATATATTCGAAGAAATTCTGACCATTAGTCGGAATGGTTTGTGGATTACGAACAGCTATGATGACTGAACCCAATAAGATAGCAATTACGAACCAAGAGGTAATAAGTACTTGGGCATGGATTTGTAAACCTCCTATTTGCCAATATAAATGTTGGCCTACTTCGACACCCGATATATCGTATAACCCCTTAATGGAATAAGGTATAACGTTCATATTGTCCTCTGACAGAAATCGAACTTCAAATAAAAAAGGAATTATTTTGATTCAACCATCTCTTTCTTAACTCACCTACTTTTACTTTAATGATTAATCATATATTTAGGATACCAAAAAATCACATAACAGAATATCAATATCCCTAGTCCTTTTTATCGTTATCTCTTTTTCAAATTCAAGAATAATAAAATAACCGATCCAATAAATCTATCGAGCGAGTTCGAAAATACAAATAATTAATCTTATTATTCTTAATCATAATCAACGATTTCTTATATAGCTAGAACGACCCTCGCAAATTGCGAATACTAATTTGTTAAGAATGAATCGGATTGAAGCTATAGCGTCGTCGTTGGCTGGAATCGAAATATCTGCGAGATCTGGGTCACAATTCGTATCGATTAAACAAATGGTCGGAATCCCCAAAATGACACATTCTCGAAGAGCCGTATATTCTTCTTCCTGATTAACAATGATTACAATATCCGGCAATCCCGTCATATATTTGATTCCGCCTAGATATGCTTGAAAGGTAGATAATTTTCTCTTCAACATTGCTGCATCTCTTTTGGGGAGACGGTTGAGTTTCCCCATTTTTTGTTCTGCTCTTAAGTCCCTGAACTTATGAAGTCTCGTTTCCGTAGTAGACCAATTCGTTAACATACCACCGAGCCATTTTTTATTAACATAATGACACCGAGCCCCTATTGCAGCTGATGCTACTAAATCTGCTGTTTTATTTTTGGTACCAACAATTAAAAAGTTTTTTCCCCTACTTGCTGTATCAAAAACTAAATCACAGGCTTCTGATAAAAAACGAGCCGTTCTAGTAAGATTTATAATATGAATACCTTTACGCTTTGCAGAGATGTAAGGGGACATTCTAGGATTCCATTTCCTAGTACCATGACCAAAATGAACCCCTGCTTCCATCATCTCTTCCAAATTGATGTTCCAATACCTTCTTGTCATTTTTCCACACACTTCCTCTTTGTTTAACAAAGACACAAGGTATCCCGAAATAAATAATCGTTCCGACGGAACCTTCGACCGTGGTTTGACCGTTGATACACGGCCCAAACCATTAATTTCTTTAAATTAATTATTAATTATTTATATTTATTACCGAATCAATACAATAATAGAATTGACCAGATAGTTCCAGACAGTTCCAGACAGTTAAAGTAAAAAGAATGAATCTTTTCTTAGGAATCATTAAATCGCATAAATGATTGTTCTGATGTCTCGTGGAAATTGCTCGGGGCGAAAGAACAAAATAATTCTCTATGGTGTAACAAAATATCTCTCGTTTCCAACTCGAATAGGTTCTTCCTTTTATTTTCCAAATCAATGTTTTTGTACTGTCTTGATGAGCGGTGCACTAATTTTTTGAACCCGGTACCAACGGGTATAATCCCCCCCAGAACAACGTTCTCTTTCAAGCCTTTCAACCAATCAATACGACCTCGTAAAGCAGCTTTTGCTAAAACTCGAGCGGTTTCTTGAAAACTCGCCTCGGATATGAAACTTTGAGTATTCAGAGATGCCCTCGTTATTCCCAATAAAATTGCCCGATAACTGACCACTTCGTCTAAAGCACGCCCCACTCGTTCCGCTCGCAACAATCCGATTAATTCTCCAGGCGAAAAAACATTCGACATTCCATCTTCCGAAACCAATACTTTTGATGTTATTTGACGTACAATAATCTCTATATGTCTATTATGGATCTGTACCCCTTGCGATCGATAAACCTTTTGAATCTTATTAACCAAAGAGATACGACTTTGAGCTATGGTTAGCTCAGCCCCAATCAAGAATCCCCAGGGGATTCCAAGAATTCTTGGTATACGTTCGTTCCAACTTTCAACTCTCTTTTCGAGGTTCATCGATATTGAATCAATTGAACGGACTTCTAAGACTTGTTCCACTTTTGGAAGGCCCTGCGTTATGTCGCCAGATCTCGATTTTTCATATATAAATGTAACTAATGTCTCCCCTTCATAAAGGATTTCTCCATAATGGCCATGAACAGTTGCTCCTGGAGTAGCCAAATAGGGCTTAGCCGATCTTATAACTAAGGAATCCGCATGAATAATGAAAATTTGACCAGATTTTTTTATGCGTGGCCCGTATTTGTATAGACATACATTTTCACAAATAAATTGTCCAAGGTGAATTCTTGGGAATGTCTCTTCATAAGAATCGTAATGGAGAAAACACCAATTCAAATGGAATGGATGCAAGATGATGTTACTACACGAATCGGGATTAAAAATCCTCTTATTTTCATCCATTAAACAGTATTTTAGTGATTGAAGTACTTGGAAAGTCTTTTTCAAATTGTCAAGTAACAAATATTTATTTAATAAGATCTGATTATGAGTTAATAAACGGTAAGATGAATAAAAATTCGCTATTTTAGGTACAATAGTACCTAGGGGACCCAACAAATCCCTAATTGAAATTATGGAATCCCTATTTTTTGTCACATTCTTATATTTCGAACCATTGAATGAACCAATTCGAAGACAATTGGATGATGACAAAATTATGAAAAACGGGCATTCCTTGTTTCGATTCAACAACGTACCAACGTTAATAGTTCCTTGATATTGCGTAAATGATTGAATCTTCGCCTTGGAATGAAAAGGGTTGATATTGGTGCGGTCTAATTCCTTTTCGGAAATCAATCCCGAACCGGCCGTATCATACCTTTTTCCGTTAGACGAAATAGTGGACTTGGCTAACTCAATTCTTATGAAATAACGAATTAGATCACTTGCCCTTATCTCAACAAAGGAAGCATGAACCTCTTCCACAGAACCATTTTGTTCTGAATCCCAATTCAATACTAAGCAAGTCCGAACTAATTGAATACTTGTGTGATATATTCCTCGAATTGACTTGCCATATCCATAAAGAATAGAATTGACAATTCTAAGTTGGACATTATCCTTTTCCTGCAAGAGATCCTGAGAGAAAAGTGTTGCTAAATTTATCCCATCAGCTATTTCATATGTGACTACGGGCCGAACCGAAACAAAATACTTTTTCTTGGTAGGTGTGATCCGTTGGACATAGATCCAATTTTTCAATCTTTTTGATTCCTTAACATTTTTTTTTCCCGTTCGTGGCGGTACCAAAATGCCGCTGTGTCTGGATATCTTATCTGTCTCCCCGGGAAAATGAATATCTCCAGAAAATATTTTCAGTTCAATACTTTTTTTTTTTCTCTCCACTCGGACTAATCCGCCCACTCGGCTTCTTGTATTTAAAGCAAGTCGTGTATTTTCTCCTATGATACTATTGTTCCGAACCATTATGTACGAAGATCCAGGTAAAATATGCACTTCTTCGGGAATGAAAAAAAACCGATCTACTCTCATTTGGTTTTTCAGACTAAATTCTTTTGCTCCTCGATACTCAATCAAATCCTCTTTTTTTACGACAGAATCCGCCTCTACAGTCCCATATTTAGTAATTCCAGAACTGCTTCTTCTGTATCGTGGATCATCAAAATAAGCAAGAATACTATTTCTACGAAAAATACCATTTATGGGTATTTCAATTAAAATACCAAAAATGGTTATTAGTTCTTTCTCCCGTTCTTGATCATAGTGTAATGGAATTATGAATCTATTTCTTCGCCTTTTCGCAAAAAAATCATAATTCTCTTGGAGCACAGAAGGATTTCGGGAATTCAAATGACCCTTGGATAGGATTCGATTCGATATTGAATAGGCAAGACTTTCTCTATCTTTTTTACTAAAAGTATCCAAAAATTTATGCCTTACCCAATCATTAGTCATTGAAAAGTCAGAGATATATCTGCCTCCCCCCCAAAAAGAATGAACATTCGTTTGATCTTGATCCTTGTGGAGCGAAAAAGACACTATACTAGATTCGAGCGAACCCCCTGCTAATATCCATAAATGGCTTGTTTTTGGTAATAGATGAACATTACCATATGTATATTCAGGTGCATGATAGACATCGGTACTCCAGTGCATTTCTCCTTCTGATTCAGAATAAATATGTTTTCGAACCCTCTCTTTAAAATGAAAAGTGGACGTTCCGGAACGAATCTCAGCAATTACTTGTTCTGATTCTACATATTGATCATTTTGAACTAAAATCAAACTCTTTGGTGGAATCTTCACATTATGTATAATATCCCGACCCTCAATAATTACATACAAGCTTATAGAACATAAAAAAGCAGGATGCCCGTGGCGGGTACGCGTGGGATGAACCAAATCCTCATTGAATTGAATTTTTCCATTAGAAGGAGCTCGTACATGTTCGGCAGTACCGCCCGTGAATACTCCACCAGTATGAAAAGTTCTTAATGTTAGTTGAGTGCCCGGTTCTCCAATTGATTGACCTGCAATAATACCTACAGCTTCTCCCAATTCGACCAGGTCACCATGAGTAGGACTCCGACCATAACATAATTGACAGATCCAAGATGTACTCCTGCAAGTAAAGGGCGTTCGAATATATATTGGTTGTGCTCGAAAGGTTAT